AAAATAGCGATTTATTCCTATGGAGCATCCAGTAACAAGAAGATTAAACCATAAATATTGACAAATTCTTGCTTTGCGTGGTCTAAGGAAATAAAAATAAATCCGCTTATACAATTTAATCTATATCGAATTTAAATATCAGAATAGCTGATATAGTCATCATTCAATGGGTCAGGTCCACTTACTTTTTCTTTATTTAGAATTTGATAGTGGGTGTTATAAGAACATTGGAGAAATAAGAACACCTTGGTTTGTCGATTAATAATAGGAATTGTATATATAGAGTATTATAGAATATTTCTGTTATGTCCCAGGACAAAAAATTTGTGAATAATGAGACATGAGGAGGACTACTATGTCACTACAGGTGGACTACTCCTAATATGTGCAATTAGTCATTTTGCTAATCAATAAATGTTCAACTTCCTAACTTAACTATAAGTCAGAATAATCAGAATTCGTTATAATGGTGGTTATCCTTTTCTTTTTAGAAAAAATAATAGAGATATTTTCCGCTGAAAAACGAAGGCTAAAACTTGAGTTTAGTGGAAAAAAAGCCCTTTATCGGATTTGAACCGATGACTTACGCCCTACCATGGCGTTACTCTACCACTGAGTTAAAAGGGCCGTTTTATTCAATTCATGAATTAGCCGTTTTTTTCCATTATGAGTCTACTGCATATATGTATATACGTACTATATGTACATAATATATACGTATATGCATAGGAGTTCATTCAGGAACAATAAATTGGATTTACTCCAAAAGTAGATAAGATTATTATTTTGAATTTTTGAAAAAAAAAATTCAAAAAAATTATAACATAAAAGTAGGAAAGATTTTTTGGATCTAGTCATACCATTAGACTATATTGACAATTCCAAAAAACTTGACAATTCCAAAAAACTGCTCATACTATCATCATAGTATGATGATGGTCGGGCGTATATGCCCCTATCGTCTAGTGGTTCAGGACATCTCTCTTTCAAGGAGGCAGCGGGGATTCGACTTCCCCTGGGGGTAGGGTACTATGAAAGGAAGTTGATCATAGATTATCGATAAGCCTAGAATGAATTCTTCCTGGGTCGATGCCCGAGTGGTTAATGGGGACGGACTGTAAATTCGTTGGCAATATGTCTACGCTGGTTCAAATCCAGCTCGGCCCAATAATTCACCGCTCCATGAATATGGTATAACCAATTTGTCTTCCATAAACGGAAATGCCTAATCCGTAGAAATAAAGAGAAAGGATCAATTTTTTTTTCTCTATCCCTATTTTTCTCTTTCTGATCTTTCTAAGGATCTAATTCATGATACTTTACTTAATTAAGTAAAGTATCATGAAAAGCAAACAAAAAAGTTTAGTTCTTTTTTCTCATTGAAAGATTGATTATCCACTTTTGGCCGTAAAATAATTATTGGTTACTAGTAATCCGTGTCACTCTCGCTATAGCCCATATTATATGTGGATATGATATCAGTATATCATTCCTGTCTTTCTTACAATACGACGACTAGGACTAGAATGTTCTTATGATTACATTAAGAATATGTAACATTAAGAATATGTATGCCATACACCTCGCTGGGATTGTAGTTCAATTGGTCAGAGCACCGCCCTGTCAAGGCGGAAGCTGCGGGTTCGAGCCCCGTCAGTCCCGAACTAGGATCCGGTGAATTTATCAATTCATCTCTCTCTTTTCACGGAAAAGGGGGACAGGAAGCAAGATCTAATCCCCAGTGGGGATCCTTATTTCTTTTGTTTTTTATTTCGCATTTATCATCACACAAATATGGATATGGGAATTTCAAATCTTTCCACTACTCCCGATTGATAAAGGAGAGACATATCATATGTACATTAGTACAATCGGTGGTATTACTATATTCAGTATTTTAAGAGATACCATCCCCGTCTTACTTTCTTTTTCGATTGTTCTTGATCAATGAAATGGAGTAGAGTGATCCTATTTTACCGGGAGTACATACAAAAATGGTATTCGTTTATTGTACGATGGACAATGAACTTAACATAATTACCTCGACAGAGTACTTTTCAGGTTAAACCACACTTTTTCTAGTTCTGACTTTGTTTGTGTATCCTCAATGACTAATTGTAAACAATCTATCTCATTCTCATTCAAATTGCAGGCATCGTTTTTGATGTATGCATTCCAGTACAAATAAATACAAGAAAGAGGATACTAATAAAATAAAAGAAAAGACCGAGCAAGGACCCTTTTCAGTAAATTTGTTGGAATATTTGATCTTTTTTATTTAATCCCTTTTTTTCCATCTCACCTCGTTTGGGTCTGTGTGTGACCCATAGAATACCGGTCATATAATACCTCATTATTGTAAGTATAATACACAGGAAGGAGAGTTGTATAAGATAAGGAAGACAGTAGGTTATAGAAAAGAAAAAGTGGAAGAGGATGAAAAATCCAATGGGATTCCTGATCCAATAAAAAATCCCATTTCGTAATTAGTATGGATAAAGGATCTTCCCATGTTATACTATTCAATTCTCGACGATGAATCGATTTGATAGATCAGATATTGTTATTCATAATATTGATCCTATTCAGTATCATCAGGATCAATTCATCCCAATGAATTTACAGGAGTTAAATTTCTCATCTCTATGGGATTACATCCCGAGTTATTGCGAAGAAAAAAAAAATAAATAATGAAATTATGGAAGTCAATATTCTCGCATTTATTGCTACTGCACTGTTCATTCTAGTTCCTACTGCTTTTTTACTTATTATCTACGTAAAAACAGTCAGTCAAAATGATTAATTTGAATCTGAATTATTAGTTCTTATCAATCCTTTTTTCAATGATTGAAGAAATGAAAGAAAGGGATTAAAAGAAAATTCCAAGTCTTAAATGAAATGATCTGGTTGGAATCATAAAATGTGGTAGAAAGGACTATATATAGTCCTTTCTACCACATTTTAGAGTATTTTATATTATCTAATATTGTATACAATGATATTATCATATAAAGTTGTATTGTATACAGATATAGACTTTATCTAAATGGAGGGTTTATATAGATCAATTTACAATATGTATGTATATGATGTATTAGATGTACATCTAATCTAAATAGTAGACTAGTACATCGAAATAGCAGTCTAATTCTATTTTTTTTTTCGCTACATCCACTCGATTTCGATCAACCCAAAATAATCGAAGGCCAATTCTTCTAATTCCTAGGTTTCTTATAATTTTATATATAGGTTCCGGTATCCATCAAAAGAATCAATAGAGGAAGAATAGTATAGGAATATACTATAGCAAAAGAAAACAAAACCAAGGAATTTTTTTGATTTCCCATCCCAAGAAGTCATTGATTGAGCCATTAACAGATCATTTACGAAGTTCTATGGTAACTTCTTCAGATTTTGAAAGGAAGTAGATTAGTAAAGGGGACTCGGACCATTTTTCATGCTTAAACATGACATGAGATGAGTCAAAAAAGCATAAAAAAATCTCTAGGAGTCTAAAATGTTAAATGTATGATATGTGGTGGATCACTCAGCGGAAGAAAGATCGAATTTTATTATGTGTAGAACCTCTTTGGACAACCACTAGTCACTTCCAGTATAAAGTAAGTATCGTCGTAATCTAATAGCAGAACGATTTGTTCTTAGAACAGTGAAAGTAAAGAAAGAGAGAAACAAATAAAGAAAAAACTAGGGATTGGTTTTTTCTCATTGTAATATCCAAAATTCTGGTAAGAGCAGGTTTATCCAAACAGAATATTTAGGAGGAATTCGGTTGGAAAAAATTTCCTATCATGCGTAGATTTGAGTTTTGAAATACAACTAAACTATAGTAATCATTCGTTGTTTGATCGAATGGTTATTATTCATTATTGTCTTTCCAGTATAATTTTGAAAGAAAGACAAGCTTTTTAAAAATAAAGCTTCGAAAAATGATCAATGCAAAACGATCAATTAAACAATTGATACAATTCGATTACTCAATCGATTACTCAATCGATTACTCAATCAATTATTAATATACCTAGAGTCCACTCCTTCCCCATACTACGAGTGAAAGGGAAAATGTAAAGACTACCATTAAAGCAGCCCAAGCGAGACTTACTATATCCATGTGAATTATATCTCCTATTTCTATGAAGGAATTATTCCATTATTGATCAATAATCATAGTAGAATCAATGGCGCAGAGTCAAAATAGGATTCTGACTTAAGGCTATTGATGAACCAATTCAATGAATCCACTCGTAACAGATTCTTTATAGGATTTCTGATAGAATTGGGAAGTATTAAGTAAAAATATGATACACACACCTTTTCCTTGCAAATTGCAAAGGAATGCTCCTAATGGAACATGTGGGAATAGTAAGACCTATTGTTTGTTTTGTTACCTTTCTTTCATAAGCAAAAAAAAAAAATATACCATCAAGATAGATAACTATCTATTGGATACCTACATTTCCTATTTGATCTAAGCCTTACTGTCTTTCTTTCTGTGAAAGAATGGGGAGACATCACTACCATTATTACATACATTTTTTTTGTAATCCCCTTACACGACCAAAGAAATCTTTTTTTTTTCTTTTTACTTTGACTTTTACTCTGTTATTCTATAAGATAAGAGCCGACCAACCATCCTGATTGAATGTTTGAGTACTCGGAGTCTCTCGTAAGTATGGATACAAAGTATCTTCAGTCCTTTCCACAGCTCCTAAATTGATTTCCCATCAGCCTATCCAATCTAATTCCAGACAGAGTCAGTAGACCCTACGTTAGTGTAGGTAGTGTAAGATAATTAGGAAGTCTTGATAGTCTTTCGTATAATCTTTTCTTCAATCCTAGGAGCAAAAATGGAATGTCCTTTAGGAACCTTTGGATACCAAGATTTCTGACCTCTTACTTTCGTAGTTCTGGAATTAATAAGTAAGCCTTACCTCATCCCTATTGGTATATCTGTTTGGGCCACTACCCAGAACCCAAATAGA